CCTACAAACGATTCGAGCGAAAATAGATTATTGTTCCTATAAAGTTCGAACTATATATGGGGTATTAGGCATCAAAATTTGGATATTTGCCGACGAGTAATAATCATAAACCCTTACTTGCTTTTAATGATGCGAGTAATGAAAAAAAATGAAAACCCTTTCATTATTTAATTATGTATTATGTTCAATCAAAAAAATAAGCAATTCTATAGGGTTGAATAAAAATTTTATTGACTATTTAATTTTATTAAAAATTTAATTGCTATGCTTAGTGTGTGACTCGTTGGTTTCTTAGGGTTAGGATTAAAAAAAAAATAGACTGACCATTAACTAGAGAAGAAATAACCAACCCATCGCTTCACATTATCTGGATCCAAAAACCAGTCAAGATATGATATATTAGTCATATCATTGTAGCAACTGAAATATGGTTTTGTATAAAAAAACCAATCGGGTTATGTTATGGGTTGTGAAACGAACTATAAAAAGGATGTGAATAACTGGAAAGGTGAGAGAAAGAGAAAAAATATATAGTAATGATATAATTCCAATATAAAAATATGTAAGGTCTATAAACCATCTCATAAAATACAATGTAATAAAGCATCAATACTCTCAATTCATACAGAAGGAGATTAATATGTTCACAGAACAAAAAAAAAATCAAGAGCCCCGAGCCAATAAAGACTGAGACGATTGGTTCAAGAACAAATTAAATGAGAGGCTCCATTGTAGAATTCAGACCTAAGCATTAATCGAGAAGCGATGGGAACGATGGAACCTGTGAATGCTGAAGATTTTATTGAAAACGAATCCTAATGATTCATCAGGTGGGATGGCGGAACGAACCAGAGAATAAGTTCATTTAGTCTGAGCGATCGTGGGCTAACCCTACAACTTAACTAGCTATTAAAAGATAAAAGAGTAAATATTCGCCCGCGGCTTTTTTTTCACTAAAAATGTAGAAACAAAAAAAAATTAAGGATTAGTTAGACTATATAACGTTCTAAAAATTATATATATATAAATTTATGTTTGGTTATATAATATATCCAATCTAAACAAAATCAATAACTTTCTAATAGATTAGATGAAATATCAAAGAATCCAGTGTATTATTCAGGAAATATACGTATTACATATATCTTAATCTTAATTAAAAATTTTTTTTTTTTTCAATTGTTTTGATTCGCGAGGAGCTGGATGAGAAGAAACTCTCATGTCCAGTTCTGTAGTAGAGATGGAATTGCGAAACAACCATCAACTATAACCCCAAAAGAACCAGATTCCGTAAACAACATAGAGGAAGAATGAGGGGAATATCATATCGAGGTAATTCTATTTGTTTCGGTCGATATGCTCTTCAGGCACTTGAACCCGCTTGGATCACATCTAGACAAATAGAAGCAGGGCGACGAGCAATGACACGAAATGCCCGCCGTGGTGGAAAAATATGGGTACGTATATTTCCAGACAAACCCGTTACAGTAAGACCTGCGGAAACACGTATGGGGTCGGGTAAAGGATCTCCCGAATATTGGGTAGCTGTTGTTAAACCAGGTAGAATACTTTATGAAATGGGTGGAGTAGCAGAAAATATAGCTAGAAAGGCTATTTCAATAGCGGCATCCAAAATGCCTATACGAACTCAATTCATTATTTCGTGATAGAAACGTATAACCACAAGAAAGAGGTCTTGGAATAAAAAAGCAATTGCAGGTTTCTTTTTTTTTTTTTTTTACAAAGAATATTTCTTTTTTTTTTTTCTTAGCCCCTTTTGTTTTGCATTGAAAGAACAGATAAAAAAAATGATATGATTCAACCCCAGACCTATTTGAATGTAGCAGATAACAGCGGGGCCCGAGAATTGATGTGTATTCGAATACTAGGAGCTAGTAATCGCCGATATGCTCATATTGGTGATGTTATTGTTGCTGTGATCAAAGAAGCAGTACCAAATATGCCCCTAAAAAGATCAGAGGTGATCAGAGCTGTAATTGTACGTACTTGTAAAGAACTCAAACGCGATAATGGTATGATAATACGATATGATGACAATGCTGCAGTTGTCATTGATCAAGAAGGAAATCCAAAAGGAACTCGAGTTTTTGGTGCGATCGCCCGAGAATTAAGAAAGTTAAATTTTACTAAAATAGTGTCATTAGCCCCTGAAGTATTATAAGATAAGACCATCATCATCATATAGAATTATAAGTTCTAGTAGAGTATTTTGAATGATTAATAGATTGTGTCTCACGTATATACCTTTAATAATGTTACTTCATAACAAAAAATATCATGTTTATTATATCAAAATTTTGAGGAACCAAAAATTTTAGTTCATTATGGGTAGGGACACTATTGCTGACATAATAACCTCTATACGAAATGCTGACATGCATAGAAAAGTAACGGTTCGAATATCATCTACTAGCATCACTGAAAGCATTGTAAAAATACTTTTAAGAGAAGGTTTTATAGAAAACGTGAGAAAACATCGGGAAAACAACAAAGATTTTTTGGTTTTAACCCTACAACATAGAAGAAATAGGAAGGGGCCATCTCAAACTATTTTAAATTTAAAACGGATAAGTCGACCTGGTCTACGAATCTATTCTAACTATCAAAGAATTCCTAGAATTTTAGGTGGTATAGGGATTGTAATTATTTCTACTTCTCGAGGTATAATGACAGACCGAGAGGCTCGATTAGAAGGAATCGGCGGAGAAATCTTGTGTTATATATGGTAATCCTTCTATTATCAAAATTAGATACGAAATTGGCTATTTGTGAAAAAAAAAAAGAGAAAGAGTTATCTAATATCACTCCTCCTCCATTAGTTGATACTTCAAGGGGGTTTTACCTGGAATGAAAGAACAAAAATGGGTTCATGAAGGTTTAATTACTGAATCACTTCCCAACGGTATGTTCCGGGTTCGTTTAGATAATGAAGATCTAATTCTAGGTTATGTTTCAGGAAGGATCCGACGTAGTTTTATACGGATACTACCAGGAGATAGAGTCAAAATTGAGGTAAGTCGTTATGATTCAACCCGAGGGCGTATAATTTATAGACTCCGCAACAAAGATTCGAACGATAACAAAGATTCGAACTCGAACGATTAGGTGATTTAAGAGTACTTTTGGGGAGAGACAATTCGAGATTGAAAATTCAATTTCAAGAAACTTATTTTCTTCCGCGAAGTAGATTAGGAATTAAGTTTAAGTTAAGGAATGAAAAATATGAAAATTAGGGCCTCTGTTCGTAAAATTTGTGAAAAATGTCGACTGATCCGTAGGCGGGGACGAATTATCGTAATCTGTTCCAACCCAAGACATAAACAAAGACAAGGATAATTTTTATAAAAGGAACTCCCAAAATGTAAAAATAAAAATAAAGGATCTGTTTTAACATGAAATGGATATATCCATATATCTCTGACTCATATTTATGAGATGCTAAAATATGGCAAAACCTATACCAAGAATTGGTTCACGTAGGAATGGACGTATTGGTTCACGTAAAAGTACACGTAGACTACCAAAGGGAGTTATTCATGTTCAAGCAAGTTTCAACAATACCATTGTGACTGTTACAGATGTGCGGGGTCGAGTTGTTTCTTGGTCCTCGGCCGGTACTTGTGGATTCAAGGGTACAAGAAGAGGGACACCATTTGCTGCTCAAACAGCAGCAGGAAACGCTATTCGTACAGTAGTGGATCAAGGTATGCAACGAGCAGAAGTAAGGATAAAAGGTCCTGGTCTCGGAAGAGATGCAGCATTACGGGCTATTCGCAGAAGTGGTATACTATTAAGTTTCGTACGAGATGTAACCTTTATGCCCCATAATGGCTGTAGACCTCCTAAAAAAAGACGTGTGTAAAAATAAAGATTGAAGCGATTTCAAGAGAAATAAATGATTCAATGATCTCATCAAATAATATTATGATGGTTCGCGAGAAAGTAAGAGTATCTACTCGGACACTAGAGTGGAAGTGTGTTGAATCAAGAGTAGACAGTAAGCATCTTTATTATGGACGCTTTATTTTGTCGCCACTTATGAAAGGTCAAGCCGACACAATAGGCATTGCGATGCGCAGAGCTTTGCTTGGAGAAATAGAAGGAACATGTATCACACGTGCAAAATCTCAGAAAATACCACATGAATATTCTACCATAGGAGGTATTCAAGAATCAGTACATGAAATTTTAATGAATTTGAAAGAAGTTGTATTGAGCAGTAGTCTGTATGGAATTCGCAACGCATCTATTTGTGTCAGTGGTCCCGGATATGTAACTGCTCAAGATATCATCTCACCACCTTCTGTGGAAATCGTTGATAATACACAGCATATCGCTAGCCTGACTGAACCAATTGACTTGTGTATTAGATTACAAATTGAAAGGCATCGCGGATATCGTCTAAAAACGGCAAATAACTTTCAAGACGGAAGTTATCCCATAGATGCTGTATTCATGCCTGTTCGAAATGTGAATTATAGTATTCATTCTTATGGGACTGGGAATGAAAAACAAGAGATACTTTTTCTCGAAATATGGACAAATGGAAGTTTAACTCCTAAAGAAGCACTGCATGAAGCTTCTCGAAATTTGATTGATTTATTTATTCCCTTTCTCCATGCGGAAGAAGAAAACTTACGTTTAGAGGACAATCAACATAAGGTTACTTTACCCTTTTTTACTTTTCATGACAGGTTGGCTAACCTAAAGAAAAACAAAAAAGAAATAGCATTAAAATATATTTTTATTGACCAATCAGAACTGCCCCCCAGGATCTATACTTCCCTAAAAAGGTCCAACATATATACATTATTGGACCTTTTAAATAACAGTCAAGAAGATCTTATGAAAATAGAGCATTTTCGCATAGAAGACGTAAAAGAGATATTGGGCTTTCTAAAAAAGCATTTTGAAATAGATTTACCAAAGAAGAGGTTTTAAATCCATTGGATTTATTTCATCTTTTTTTTGAAAGAAAA